GCCTTGGACACGTAATGGATCTTGAAGTACTATTTCCGCATCCCCCTGACCAAATCCACCCACATTAGGATTACTCGTTAATGGTTGATCGAGTTTAATGGATTCGCCCTCTGAAACAAGAAGTTCTAGGCCTCGAGGGATAATATCAATCACTTCGCGCCCATTAGATGCATCCACTATGGTTATTTCGTATCCCCCTTTTTCTTTTCGTAAAATTTTGCTTATTATCCCTCCTGCCGTAGCATTATAAACTGTATTGTTACTTTTGCTACCATCAGGATAAATCTGACCCCTTCCCCTGTTTCCACCTACGTATATAGGATATTTTAAGAAGTGAACATCTTTATTAGTAGCAGGGTCTGGAGCAAGAATAGGAAAGGTTATTTCACTATATTTTTGACCAGGAACAGGACCTATCACAAGAATATTTTTTTTATTGGGGCGATAATTCTGAAAAGAAAGATTTCCTATCTTTTCTTTCATCTCGGGTGAAATACGATCGGGGGGGGCTAATTCAAACCCCTCCGGTAAAATAAGAACAGCTCCCACATTCAAAGCTCCTTTTTTACCATTAGCTAGAACTTGTTTTAGTTGCATATCATAAGGAATTTTAACAACTGCTTCAAATACAGTATCAGGAAGTACCGTTTGTGGAACCTCAATATCCACGGGCTTATTAGCTAAATGGCAATTGGCACATACAATACGCCCAGTTGCCTCTCGTGGATTTTCATAATTCTGCTGGGCAAAAATCGGATATGCACTTGAAATGGATGCCCAAGTTATTATATATATCATGAGTGAGACAGATATGGAGCGAGTAATCTCTTCCCTTATCCAAGAAAAGGTATTTCTAGTTTGCATGGTCCAATCATTTATCCCGAAAATTTCTACAATAAAGTTAGCTAGGTCGATAATATACTTCCCTAGCCACAATTCTGCTATTTACATTTACTGAAAAAAATCAATTTTTTTTGTTGAAATATACAAGGAATCCCTCATGGGTAAAAAGAGTAAAGTAAATACGACTTTGATTTGGTTATGATGTATAAGGTACGAAAGAAAGAAATTGGATCAGTGAATCTTTTTTTAGTCGTTTATTGCATGATAAATCACTACAAGTGACGGAGATACACGATTTAAATAACGAAAAATCCAATATTTAAAAATTGTATCAAGAATGACTGGAAAGGTAGAAACTAGACCAGATAAAATTTGCTCATAATGAGCAAACCCAAAATCTTTGTAAATATAACCAATCATTAGTTCCCAACCGTGAGGCGAATGGAATCCGATACATAAATCAGTTAATAAAAGAATCGAAAAAGCTTTAATTGTATCACTTAAATTATATAGGAATTCTTGAACCCAAGAATTGAGAATAAAAAGCTTTTCCTTACCCCAAAAGGAATAACCACTTAGAATAACGAAAGATATTAGATTTGTCGAGAAGTGCAAGATTGTATGGATACGATACTCATTGTGTATCTTGATGAATTGGATCGTTTCTTTGTGGATTCCTAGACGAAATTGTTGTAAATCGGTTTCTGGGTATTCCTTTATCATTTCATCGAGCTGGAATAGTTCCTCTAATTGTATGAATTTTTCTAGAACACTTTTTTCTTTAATATCATTCAAAAAAGTTTCGCATTGTCTAGTATTCCACCAATTAGTAATCCAAGTTTTCAAACTTTTATTACAGCAGAGAGAGATCAACCAGGGCAAAAAGACTATAGATGTAAAATAAAAAAAGGGAATGAATGCTTTCTTTTTTGCCATTTTGAATCTGTGAATTGTTAATGAACCTACCTCATTTGTTGATTCTATTAGATCTAATATTTCTATCGAGCATGAGTTTCTATTCTAATTCGAATAGAATATAGTGAGCCTATGAATCCATTTTCTCTTTTGCTGTTGATTCAATACTGAGTCTTTGTTTTGAATCTAGAAAGAATACAGAAATAGACTCAGAATAGACTTCCAACTTGAATCAAGAAAAAATGGGGTTTCCAGGATGTTATTCCCCCTTTTTTTGATCAATACTAATTTTGAGACGAAGAAACTCCTTTTCTTTTCTATCAAATATATCAAAAAAACGAGCATAAAAGAATAGATGAATATTCAATTGAAAAAAAAAGAAATAAATTCTTTCGTTTTTTCTTCCTACTGCCAAAGCATTTAGTCTTTGAAAATTAATTCATTTCAAAATACTTCAATTGGTACACGCAAGAAGTAAGCCAATTCAGCAGCTTTTTGCTCAATTTCTCGTGTAGTAAAATTCTCATCAGTACGAATTAAAGGAATAGCTCCTTGACCTCGAATTTCCATATAAAGGACACGCCGAGCAGAAACACCCTCTTTAACTTCTATTCTGATGGACTGAATATCTTTCATAAAGAATCGTAAAAAGATGCGACGACTTTTTCCAGGAAATCCCCAACGAAAAATACGCACTATTCCTTCTTTTCGGTCGAAAAGATCATAACCACTACCCACATTCCACAAAATAGTGCACCACAAATAGCAACTAATAAAGAGACCCGCGATCCCATAGAAAGACATCACAATCCCTTGTGGAAAAAAAATGATTTGCTGGGACGGAAATAACGATATAACATTTCTACCAAGATAACTGGAAGTTCCAACCAATAAGAATCCTAATGAACCTAAAAATAGGATAAAGGCCCAGCAGAAATTACTTGTTTTTCGAGACCCCGTTATAAATTCTATCCATATAGATTCTGATCGCCAACTCATATATATTAGATCCAGTTATACAATTTTTTGGAATTGAGAAAATATGATTTTCCTTTTTTTTGTTTTCAAAGTAACTCTCATCAACTATTTTGTTGTGAACCTTTACCTTAGGAGTAATTCATAGAATTGTTTATATCTAAAATAATAACATCTCCTTCCTTTATATGATCCCCTATAGTTATATACATACAAATAAATAGATTGACTGGAATTTCATACATCGGCCCGATGATGATCCATTTTTCAAAAGAGCGCAAATTTTTTTACGTTTACACATGCATAAGAGCTTTTTTTATTTATGTTTGTAGGAATCTATGTGTTATACAATATTCTACCAAATGGGTCTTATCGAATCGAAGTTAAAAAAAAAAGGGTGATACGATTAGGTCTCAGCCGATTTAAAAAATCTTATTTTTTTGAATATGAAGAAATAAAGAAGCCATTGCAATTGCCGGAAAGACTAGGCCTACTAAAGGCACAAAAATAGAGGGTAAGTTATTGAAAGTTGTCATAAAATGGGTACCTCAATTTAATATTTGTACCTGTTATTGTTATATTCTGAATTCTAAAGATATCTTAGAATATCTTGTATTTTTATTATTTCTATTATATATATTATATAATTATACTAAGTATCTTTAAGGAAATATATATCTAATACTAATATACAACCTAATAGAAATATAGAGAATAGAACCTAATAGAAATAGAATAAAAAAATATGTACAAGAAACGCCAAACTAAATAAATGGACTTATTCATCTTTCAAAATAAAATAGATGTATCATAATCCCCTTGTTAGATTTATTATTCTTTTTGTCTTATATATAGTCATTAATAAGGAAAAATTTTTATTCCATTACAAATTTCTACAAAATTGATTAGAATCTGATCCAACAACAGGGAATTCTCGGGAAATGCAAAAAGATGGAAGACTCTCTATAGATCTGTATCTATCTCTATTTGAATTATCTATACATATGCAAGCAAGGGAGGAAAATGAACTTTTTTTTATTTGTCTAGTCTAATTTGAACTTCCCCAAAACAAAAATGCACTTTTTATCTTGTTGATAGAGGTTTACTGAGTAGTAAACAAGAATATCGATAAAAAAAATGATTCGAAAGAAAAATGAATTTTTCAGGGTTTTCGTTTAATTCTGATAAACTAACCGTTCTATTTGATTTAATTTTTGTTCAAAGGAAAAAAAGCATGGAGCTGAAATAACTCGCTCAGAACACCTTTTAAAAGATTACGTGGTACAATTGCATCCAATAAGCCCTTACGTAATAAAGATTCCGCTGCTTGTGAACCTTCAGGCACGGATTTTTTCAATGTTTGTTCAATTACTCTTTTACCCGCAAATGCAATATAGGCATAGGGTTCGGCAATAATGATATCCCCCAACATACCAAAACTAGCTGTCACTCCACCGGTAGTAGGAGATGTAAGAATTGATATATAGAATAACTTTTTACTTGATTGATAATCACATAAAACCGAAGAAATTTTAGCCATTTGCATCAAACTTAAACTTCCTTCTTGCATTCGTGCTCCTCCGGAAGAACACACTAAAATAAGAGGTAAACATTGATTGGTAGCATACTCGATCAAACGAGTTATTTTTTCGCCTACTACGGATCCCATACTACCCCCCATAAACCGAAAATCCATAACCCCAAGGGCTACCGGAATACCGTTTAGTTGACCTGTACCTGTTTGAACAGCGTCAGTCAATCCTGTAGTTTTTTGAGCAGAGTCAATACGATTTTTATAAGGTTCCTCCTTCGAATGAAATTTAATGGGATCCGCAGAGACCATGTCTTCATCCATAGGATTCCAAGTACCCGGATCAATCGAAAGCTCGATTCTCTCTGAACTACTCATTTTCAAATAATGTCCACATTGTTCACAAACATTCATTTTGACTTTCTTATACATTAATCCATAACAATTGTCGCATTGAATCCACAATTGATTGTAGTTTTGAGTTATATCGAAATCCTTAGAACTTATTAAATTACTACGATTCCTATTAGTTCTTATCTTGTAATTTTTGCTTTCACGAATCTTTCCACTTTCACTACAAATGAAATTATAAATGTAACTTTCATTGGAATTATTACTATCGCTTAAAAAGTTACTATCAATACAGATGTAAGAACGAAAATAATAATTAATGCAACTATTAATGTGATTAGTACAATTATATTTCGTATCCTTAATGTAAGGATCATAGTGCAGA